TGACAGTAATATATGTTGTATATGTAAATCCTAGATATGACAATATGCGGAATTCATCCATGAAAATGAAAAATAAGGGGGATTGATAAAGGGATGAATAGATGGGACGCATAACCGGATATGCTAAAATGAAAATACGAAAAAAAAAAAAGGCTAATGAGATCGAAATAATGAATCATAAATAGAGTTCCGTTTCGCATTCGCTAGATAAAGTCGTGCCTATTCTATTATGATAAATAAATCAAAGACTTTCCGCAAAAATTTTTTTTATTCATATATTTGTTATTTTAAAACTTGGTTTCGGTTAGTTGAGCTTGAAAATGACTATTCCTTGATTGAATAAGTAAAAAATTTAATTGCACATTCGCTTGGGTGGTACCAACGAAATCGAGTGCTTACTCCCATTTTTTATTGAATTAACCGATGAATTTGCTATCGAAGATTTTTTCTGTATTCGAAAAATTTCGCAACAAAATTTAACATATTTTTTTTATTATGAGAATAAATCCTACTACTTCGGATCCAGAGGTTTCGATACGTGAAAAAAAAAACCTGGGACGTATCGCCCAAATCATTGGTCCGGTACTGGATGTAGCCTTTCCCCCGGGCAAGATGCCTAATATTTACAATGCTCTGGTGGTTAAGGGTCGAGATACTCTTGGTCAAGAAATTAATGTGACTTGTGAAGTACAGCAATTATTAGGAAATAATCGAGTTAGAGCTGTAGCTATGAGTGCGACAGAGGGTTTAAAGAGAGGAATGGACGTGGTTGATATGGGAAATCCTCTAAGTGTTCCAGTCGGCGGAGCGACTCTAGGACGAATTTTCAACGTGCTTGGGGAACCTGTTGATAATTTAGGTCCTGTCGATACTCGCACAACATCTCCTATCCATAAATCCGCGCCTGCTTTTATACAATTAGATACAAAATTATCTATTTTTGAAACAGGAATTAAAGTAGTAGATCTTTTGGCCCCTTATCGTCGTGGGGGAAAAATCGGACTATTCGGTGGTGCTGGCGTGGGTAAAACAGTACTAATTATGGAATTGATCAACAACATTGCCAAAGCTCATGGTGGTGTATCCGTATTTGGTGGAGTAGGCGAACGGACTCGTGAAGGAAATGATCTTTACATGGAAATGAAAGAATCTGGAGTCATTAATGAACAAAATCTTGGGGAATCAAAAGTGGCCCTGGTCTACGGTCAGATGAATGAACCGCCGGGAGCTCGTATGAGAGTTGGTCTGACTGCCTTAACTATGGCAGAATATTTCCGAGATGTTAATGAGCAAGACGTACTTCTATTTATCGACAATATCTTCCGTTTCGTACAAGCAGGATCCGAGGTATCCGCTTTATTGGGTAGAATGCCTTCTGCTGTGGGTTATCAACCCACCCTTAGTACCGAAATGGGTACTTTACAAGAAAGAATTACTTCTACGAAAAAAGGGTCCATAACCTCTATTCAAGCAGTTTATGTACCTGCAGACGATTTGACTGACCCCGCTCCTGCCACCACATTTGCACATTTAGATGCGACTACCGTACTATCAAGAGGATTAGCTGCCAAAGGTATCTATCCAGCGGTAGATCCTTTAGATTCAACGTCAACTATGCTACAACCTCGAATCGTTGGCGAGGAACATTATGAAACTGCGCAACAAGTCAAGCAAACTTTACAACGTTACAAGGAGCTTCAGGACATTATAGCTATCCTGGGGTTGGACGAATTATCCGAAGAGGATCGTTTAACCGTAGCAAGAGCACGAAAAATTGAGCGTTTCTTATCACAACCCTTTTTCGTAGCAGAAGTATTTACAGGTTCTCCGGGAAAATATGTTGGTCTAGCGGAAACAATTAGAGGGTTTAAATTGATCCTTTCCGGAGAATTTGATTCTCTTCCTGAACAGGCCTTTTACTTAGTGGGTAACATCGATGAAGCTACTGCGAAGGCTACGAACTTAGAAATGGAGAGTAAATTGAAGAAATGACCTTAAATCTTTGTGTACTGACTCCGAATCGAATTGTTTGGGATTCAGAAGTAAAAGAAATCATTTTATCTACTAATAGTGGACAAATTGGCGTATTACCAAATCACGCGCCGATTGCCACAGCTGTTGATATAGGTATTTTGAAAATACGCCTTAATAACCAATGGTTAACGATGGCTCTGATGGGCGGTTTTGCTAGAATAGGCAATAATGAAATCACTATTTTAGTAAATGATGCAGAGAAGAATAGTGACATTGATCCACAAGAAGCTCAGCAAACTCTTGAAATAGCAGAAGCTAACTTGAGAAAAGCTGAAGGCAAGAGACAAACAATTGAGGCAAATCTAGCTCTCAGACGAGCTCGGACACGAGTCGAGGCTCTCAATACGATTTGATTTTGTGACTAGCAGACGTGTCAAAAAAAAAGCTGGTTACAAAAACTTATTAGACACCATTGATCATGGTGTCTAATAAGTTATACCTACTATTGGATTTGAACCAATGACTC